AAGAGTAGGATTGTCATGTACGTTTTTTTTTTTTTTTTTTTATACTAATATTTTGGTAAAAAATTGATATTTTATTATTATTATAAATTATTTACATAATAAAATTTAGTAAATATAGTTTGTAATAAGTTATAAATAGTTTAAATAATTAATTTTTGCATATATATATATATATATATATTTATATATATTTATTCATATATTTATATAAATATTAAATTATGAATAAACATATAAATATTTAATAATTAATAAATTATTTATATAATTATTATAAATATAAAACCTATACATTATTAAATAATTTTTTGCAATATATTAATTTCAACATAATAATTAGATAAAACATTATTAATAAAGATTTAATTAATGATATTCTTCACTGGATTTAAATTTTTTTTTGCTCTAGATTAATAGATATCTATTAATTAATTAAATATTTATATATTAATAGATATCTATTAATCTCTATTGGTATATAGACTTAAATTCAGATTTTGCACGCTTCAATATAAAAATTGAGAGGGGTATAAAAATTTTTTATATAAATAGATTTTATATAATAAAAAAAAAAAAAAAAAATTTAGTTGATATTAATTTATAAATTATTTGTTTTTTAAAATTTAATACTAATTTTATTTACTTAAATATTTATTTAATTAAAATTTATTTATAAATAATTTTTATAAATTTTATAATAAAAGTTATGAGGGGATAACTGAATTTTTATTGTGGGATGATTTACCAATTTATAATTATTATGTTAAGTTATAAATTTAGATTAATTGATTTATTTATTTACTAATTTTTGTTATTTATATATGATATTATTGAAGTATTTATTTATTTTTATTTGATAATTTATAGAATAAAATATTATTAGGGGTAATATTTTAATATAAATTAAAAGATTTTTGTATTAGTAGGATGTACCATTTATAAATTATTAAATTAATATATAAATAATTAAGATTTAATTACTTATTAAATTTATTTTAAATTTAATTTATTAAAGTATAAATTAATTTTTAATTTATATTTTTTTGTATAAAGTTTTATTTTGGCTTGTAAATTTATTATTAGTTTAATTTACATGTAAATTTTTGTATGAATATTTATTTATTTTAATAATAAATAATTTTTTTTATCCGCAGTAATTAATATTATCAATTAAGGAAACTTAGAAATAGTAATACTAAAGAGTATTGGCTAAATTTGTGCCAGCAGCCGCGGTTATACGAATAATGCAAATAAATTTTTTTTAGTTGAAGTTAAATTGTTTAGTTATAAAATAAAAATAAATTTATTAGGTGAAATTTTAAATTTATATATTTTTTTATTAGATAAATTGAAGCTTAAAAATTTTAGTAATAAACTAGGATTAGATACCCTATTATTTAAAATGTAAATTAAAAAACTAAGGTAGTAGTAGTTATGTTCTTGAAACTTAAAAAATTTGGCGGTATTTTAGTCTATTCAGAGGAACCTGTTCTGTAATCGATAATCCACGATGGACCTTACTTAAGTTTGTAATCAGTTTATATACCGTCGTTATTAGAATATTTTATAAGAATGTTAATTTTCAAAATTTTTAAAAAGAAAATATATCAGATCAAGGTGTAGCTAATATTTAAGTAGAAATGGGTTACAATAAATTTATTTAAACGAATATAAATTTGAAATATTTATTGAAGGTGGATTTGATAGTAAAATTATAAAGATTAATAATTTGATTTTAGCTCTAAAATATGCACACATCGCCCGTCACTCTTACTACTAAGGTAAGATAAGTCGTAACATAGTAGATGTACTGGAAAGTGTACCTAGAATGCAATTTAAAGCTTATTAAGTAAAGTATTTCATTTACATTGAAAAGATTTTTGTGCAAATCAATATAAATTGATTAGATTTTATTTATTAATAATTTTTTTTTATTTATTATAATTTATTAAAAATAATTATAAATAGGATTGTTTTAGTATTTAATAAAGAAAAAATAATATTAATTATAGTGTAATAGTATTGTGAAAGAAAATTGAAATAATTTGAAAAATTTTTAATTTAAAAGAAAATTTAATTTATTGTACCTTGTGTATCAGGGTTTATCAAATAAAAATTATTTAGTTTAATTTTCTCGATTTTAAAAGAGTTAATATACTATAAAAGTTAATGTGGCAAAATTATTTTGAATAGTATATTAGAAATGAAATGTTATTCGTTTTTAAAGGTATCTAGTTCTTTAAGAAATAAATTTAATTTAGAAATTTTATATTATTTAATTAAATAAATTAATTAAATAAATATTTAATTTTAATATTTTATGGGATAAGCTGTAAAATAAATTTTTAAAAATGAATAAATATACTAATAAATATAAGCTTAGAAATAGCTATTATTAAAAAAAGTGTTATAATTTATTTTATAATAATTATTATTTATTAAAATTTTAAATTTTTATTAAAGTATTCATTTTAACAGAAAAAATGAATAAATTATGATAAAATTAGTATATTAGATTGTAAAAATAAGTATAAATGAAAAGTTTTTATAAAGAACTCGGCAAAAATAATGTTCGCCTGTTTAACAAAAACATGTCTTTTTGAATTTTTTTTAAAGTCTGACCTGCCCACTGAATTTTTTTTTAAATGGCCGCAGTATACTAACTGTGCAAAGGTAGCATAATCATTAGTCTTTTAATTGAAGGCTGGTATGAATGGTTGGACGAGATATTAACTGTTTCATATAAATTTATAATAGAATTTTATTTTTTAGTCAAAAAGCTAAAATTTATTTAAAAGACGAGAAGACCCTATAAATCTTTATATTTATATTATTATAATTTTGCAGATTTTTTTTATTATGATAATAGATTATATTTTATTGGGGTGATATTAAAATTTAATAAACTTTTAATTGTTTAAATCATTAATTTATGAATAATTGATCCGTTATTAGCGATTAAAAAAACAAGTTACTTTAGGGATAACAGCGTAATTTTTTTGGAGAGTTCATATCGATAAAAAAGATTGCGACCTCGATGTTGGATTAAGATATAATTTTAGGTGTAGCCGCTTAAATTTTAAGTCTGTTCGACTTTTAAATTCTTACATGATCTGAGTTCAAACCGGCGTAAGCCAGGTTGGTTTCTATCTTTAAAAAATGAAAATATTTCAGTACGAAAGGACCTAATATTTGATAAATTATTATTTTTATATTGAATATAATTAATATAATACTATTTTGGCAGATTAGTGCAATAAATTTAGAATTTATTTATGTAATTTTTATTACAAATAGTACTTGTTTTTTATAGAAAATTTATTATTTATTATTGGGAGATTATTATTAATTATTTTTGTATTAGTAAGAGTGGCTTTTTTAACTCTTTTAGAACGAAAGGTTTTAGGGTATATCCAAATTCGTAAGGGGCCTAATAAGGTTGGAATTGCAGGGATTCCTCAACCTTTTTGTGATGCAATTAAATTATTTACTAAGGAACAAACTTATCCTTTATTGTCTAATTATATTTCTTATTATTTTTCACCTATTTTTTCTTTATTTTTATCATTATTGGTATGAATATGTATACCTATATTTGTAAAACTTTTTTCTTTTAATTTAGGATTATTATTTTTTCTTTGTTGTACTAGTTTAGGAGTTTACACAGTAATAATTGCTGGTTGATCTTCTAACTCAAATTATGCATTATTAGGGGGGTTACGAGCTGTTGCTCAAACTATTTCTTATGAAGTTAGATTAGCTTTAGTTTTGTTAAGTTTTATTTTTTTAATTGGGGGTTATAATATATTGATATTTTATAAATACCAAATATTTATTTGATTTTTATTTATTATATTTCCAATAGCATTAGTTTGATTTAGTATTTCTTTAGCTGAAACTAATCGTACTCCTTTTGATTTTGCTGAAGGAGAATCAGAATTGGTTTCTGGGTTTAATGTAGAATACAGAAGAGGAGGATTTGCTTTGATTTTTTTAGCTGAATATGCAAGTATTTTATTTATAAGAATATTATTTTGTGTTATATTTTTGGGAAGAGATGTTTTTTCTTTCTTTTTTTATATTAAATTAACATTTGTTTCTTTTATATTTATTTGAGTTCGTGGTACATTACCCCGGTTTCGGTATGATAAGTTAATATATTTAGCTTGAAAGAGTTTTTTACCTTTTTCATTAAATTTTTTATTATTTTTTGTAGGGTTTAAAATTTTTTTATTTTATTTAATTTAATGTATTATTTTTAGTAAAGTTAATAGAAAATTTGATTTCTATCTTATGTTTTCAAAACATATGCTTATTTCAAGCTCATTAACTAATTTAATAAATTATCTCATCATTTAATAATTAAAGGATTAAATATAAAATAAGCAAAGTAAATGACAGTTAAAATTTGTCCTACTAAAACGTAAGGTTCTTCAACTGGTCGAGCTCCAATTCATGTTAATAAAATTACTGTTACTACTATAATTCAGAATAGAATTTGATTAATAGGGTAAAATTGAATTCCTCGAAATTTTCTTAAATGGTAGAATGGTAAAATAGCTAAAATTGCGATGGAAAGAACTAGAGCGATTACTCCTCCTAATTTGTTAGGAATTGATCGTAAGATTGCGTAAGCAAATAAGAAGTATCATTCTGGTTGAATATGAACTGGTGTAACTAGAGGATTAGCTGGGATAAAATTATCAGGGTCTCCTAAAAGGTAAGGGTTAATTAATACTAATAAAAGTAAAATTATTGTTATTACAACAAATCCTACAATGTCCTTAAAAGTAAAGTAGGGATGGAATGGGATTTTATCAATATTAGAATTTAGTCCTATAGGGTTACTAGAACCAGTTTCATGTAAAAATAAAATATGAATTAATGTTGCAGCTAGTACAATAAATGGTAAAATGAAATGGAAAGTAAAAAATCGAGTAAGTGTAGCGTTATCAACAGCGAAGCCTCCTCAAACTCATTGTACTAAGTCAATACCTAGATAAGGGATAGCTGATAGTAAGTTAGTAATAACTGTAGCTCCTCAAAAAGATATTTGACCTCATGGTAGGACATACCCTATAAATGCAGTTCCTATTACTAAAAATAGAATAATAACTCCTACTAATCAAGTAGGGGTAAATAGATATGAACCGTAGTATATTCCTCGTCCTACATGTAAATAAATACAAATAAAAAAAAATGATGCACCATTAGCATGTATAGTTCGTAATAATCATCCATAATTTACATCACGACAAATATGATTAACTCTATTGAAGGCTAAATTGATATCTGCTGTGTAATGTATAGCTAAAAATAAACCAGTTAAAATTTGGATTATTAAACATAAGAATAATAAGGATCCAAAATTTCATCAAGCTGAAATATTAATAGGTGCTGGTAAGTCAACTAAAGCACTATTAGCAATTCTAAAAATTGGGTGTTTGATTCGTAAAGGTTTGTTCATTAGTTAAATATTGGTCGAAGAGGACCCTTAAATAATTTAGTAATTTTAACTACAGCAATTAATGTAATTAATAGGTAATTTATTAATAAAATTGTTAATAAATTAGTTGGGTAGTTATATAATTTATTGAGAGATAAAGAATTTTCTATTAAGTAGGAATTTATTTCATAAATTGATTTAACTTCTAAGTTTTGGTATTGAAGTAATATATTTTTATCTATGAAAAATAATGTAATAATTATTGTGGTAAAAATTGTTAAAGAGATTAATAAGAGTTTAATTGAGAATGTAAATATTTCATTTGAAGCTAAGGAAGTTACATAAATGAATAAAACTAACATGCCTCCTAAAAAGACTAAAAATAAAATATAAGAAAATCAGAATCTTTTAGTTATAAGACCTGATGTCAAAGTTACTAAAGTAGTTTGAATTAAAAGAATTAATCCTATTGCTAATGGATGTTTTATATTTATAAAAATAAAATTAAAAATAATTAAAAGAGATAATAAAATTCATTGTATAATATCAAGAGGTAGTTTAATTAAAATATTAATTTTGGGGATTAATGATAAGGAAATTTCTTTTCTCTTGAAGTTTTAAAAGAAATAATCTTATTTTTGATTTACAAGACCAATGTTTTTGTTAAACTATTAAAACTAATGATAGCAATTTTAAATTGAAGCTTACCAAGTATTTTATTTATTATAGGAGTATTTACTTTTGTTTCTAATCGAAAGCATTTATTATCAATGTTATTAAGATTAGAATATATTGTTTTAAGATTATTTCTTTTATTATTTATTTATTTAAATATATTAAATTATGAAAATTTTTTTAGAATAATATTTTTAACTTTTAGTGTTTGTGAAGGGGCATTAGGTCTTTCAATTTTAGTTTCAATAATTCGTACTCATGGGAATGATTATTTTCAAAGATTTAATATTTTACAATGTTAAAAATTATTATTAGAATTTTATTTTTATTTCCATTATGTTTAATAAATAATACTTATTGAATGGTACAAAGTTTATTATTTTTATTGAGTTTTGTTTTTATTTTAATAAATATATACAGAAATTATTTTATATCAATTTCTTATTTATTTGGTTGTGATATAATTTCTTATGGATTAATTTTATTAAGACTATGAATTGTGTCTTTAATATTAATGGCTAGTGAGTCTATTTATAAGTACGGGAATTATACTAATTTATTTTTATTAAATATTATTTTATTATTAATCTTGTTAGTATTAACTTTCAGAAGAATGAGATTATTTATATTTTATTTATTTTTTGAAAGAAGTTTAATTCCTACATTATTTCTAATTTTAGGATGAGGTTATCAGCCTGAGCGTTTACAAGCTGGTGTTTATTTATTATTTTATACTTTGTTAGTTTCTTTACCCATATTAATTGGTATTTTTTATTTATATAAGGTTACTGGTACTTTAAATTTTTATTTATTAAATAATTATATATTTAATTATGAAATTCTTTATTTTTCATTAGTAATAGCTTTTTTAGTAAAAATACCTATATTTTTAGTTCATTTATGATTACCTAAGGCTCATGTAGAAGCTCCTGTTTCTGGTTCAATGATTTTAGCTGGTATTATGTTAAAATTAGGGGGTTATGGTTTATTACGGGTTTTTCCTTTTTTGCAGTTAATAGGGTTAAAATTTAATTTTATTTGAATTAGAATTAGATTAGTAGGGGGCGTATTAGTAAGATTGATTTGTTTACGACAAACAGATTTAAAGGCTTTAATTGCTTATTCTTCTGTTGCCCATATAGGAATTGTGTTAGCTGGTTTAATAACTTTAACTTATATAGGAATTTGTGGATCTTATACTTTAATAATTGCTCATGGATTGTGTTCATCAGGTTTATTTTGTTTAGCAAATATTTCTTATGAACGAACAGGTAGTCGAAGTTTGTTAATTAATAAGGGGATATTAAATTTTATACCTTCTATAGCTTTATGATGATTTTTATTGAGATCTGCTAATATAGCAGCTCCTCCTACTTTAAATTTATTAGGTGAAATTTCTTTAATTAATAGAATTGTTAGTTGGTCATGAGTTTCAATATTTATATTATCTTTATTATCTTTTTTTAGAGCTGCTTATACTTTATATTTATATGCTTATAGTCAACATGGTAAAATTTTTTCAGGAATATATTCTTTTAGAGGAGGGTCTGTTCGGGAATTTTTACTTTTATTTTTACATTGATTTCCTTTAAATTTATTAATTTTAAAGGGGGATATGTGTATATTATGATTATGTTTAAATAGTTTAATAAAAATATTGATTTGTGGTGTCAATGATAAGAAGTTTTCTTTTTAAATCGTGAAATATATATCAATTTGTACAATTAGTTTTGTAAGATTATTTTTTTTTAGATTGCTTTCTTTTTTAATAGGTCTTATTTTTATTATAAATGATTACAGAATTTTTATTGAATGAGAAGTTGTTTCAATAAATTCAATAAATATTGTTATGACTTTATTATTAGATTGAATAAGATTAATTTTTATATCATTTGTTTTAATAATTTCTTCATTAGTTATTTTTTATAGAAAGGAATATATAGAAAGTGATTACAAAATTAATCGATTTATTATGTTAGTATTAATATTTGTTACTTCTATAATATTATTAATTATTAGTCCTAATTTAATTAGAATTTTATTAGGGTGAGATGGATTAGGGTTAGTTTCTTATTGTTTAGTTATTTACTTTCAAAATGTGAAGTCTTATAATGCTGGGATATTAACAGCGTTATCTAATCGAATTGGGGATGTAGCTCTTTTATTAGCAATTGCTTGAATATTAAATTATGGTAGTTGAAATTATGTATTTTATTTAGAAGTAATAAAAAGTGATACAGAAATAATAATAGTAGGGATACTAGTTATATTGGCGGCAATAACTAAGAGTGCTCAAATTCCTTTTTCTTCTTGATTACCGGCGGCTATAGCAGCTCCTACTCCTGTATCAGCTTTAGTTCATTCATCAACTTTGGTTACAGCTGGTGTTTATTTATTAATTCGGTTTAATATTTTATTAAGAAGTTCTTGGATAGGAAATTTATTATTATTATTATCTGGGTTAACAATATTTATAGCAGGGTTAGGGGCTAATTATGAATTTGATTTAAAGAAAATTATTGCTTTATCTACTTTAAGACAATTAGGATTGATAATGAGAATTTTATCAATAGGATATTATAAATTAGCTTTTTTTCATTTACTTACCCATGCTTTATTTAAGGCTTTGCTATTTATATGTGCAGGAGCTATTATTCATAATATGAATAATTCTCAAGATATTCGTTTAATGGGGAGTTTAAGATTAATAATACCATTAACTTCTTCTTGTTTTAATGTAGCTAATTTAGCTTTATGTGGGATACCTTTTTTAGCTGGATTTTATTCAAAGGATTTAATTTTAGAAACTGTTTCTTTATCTTATATTAATATATTTTCTTTTTTTCTTTATTTTTTTTCAACAGGTTTAACTGTTTGTTATTCTTTTCGGTTAGTTTATTATACAATAACTGGTGATTCAAATTTTTCTTCTTTAAATATACTAAATGATGAAGGTTGAGTTATATTAAAAAGTATGATAGGATTATTAATTTTAAGAATTTTTGGAGGTAGAATGTTAAGATGATTAATTTTTCCAACTCCAGTCGTAGTAGTTCTTCCTTCATATTTAAAGTTATTAACATTATTTGTTTGTGTTGTAGGGGGGGTAAGAGGTTATATAATTTCAAATATTTCTTTATTTTTTTACAATAAGGCTTTAAATAACTATAATTTTTCTTACTTTTTAGGCTCAATATGGTTTATACCTTATATTTCTACTTATGGAATTATTAATTATTCTTTAATTGTTGGTAATATAGTAGTTAAGTCGTTTGATCAAGGTTGGTCAGAATATTTTGGGGGTCAACAACTTTATTTAAATTTAGTTAAAAATTCTCAATTAAATCAAATATTACAAAATAATAATTTAAAGATTTATTTATTAAGTTTTATTTTTTGGATTATAATTTTATACATTTATATGATTTGTTTGTATTCAAATAGCTTATAATTAGAGTATGACACTGAAGATGTTAGGGAGATTAATTTAATCTTTGAATATAGTGAATTTTTTTTAGTAATTTATAAAAAAAAGATTTTTAATTTTACAATGAAAATGTAATGTTTTTATTAAACTATATAAACATTAGAAGTATAAATGGAATTTAACCATTAAAAGAAAAAAGTTAGCAGCTTTTACTTGAACATCATACTTCTTTAATTGGAGTATTGATCTCATTTCTATCATTAACAGTGATAAGCCTCTTTTTGGCTTCAATTAAAGAATAAGGGTAAATATTACCTAAGATTAGGTCGAAACTAATTGCAATTTATCGCTTCATATTCAAGGTAGATTGAAAAATCAATACTTTTTGAATGCAAATCAAATGTTATAATTAACTACAACCCTAATTAATTTGATCAGTTTAATATTCCTTGGTTTCATTCATGGTAAAGACCTAGTAATAAAATTAAAATAAAAATAATGGATGTAATTGTTCATATTATTAAGTTAGAAGTCTTAATAATTAAAATAATAGGAAGAATTAAAGCAATTTCTACATCAAAAATAAGGAAAATAATTGTAATTAAGAAGAACCGAAGGGAAAAGGGTAATCGAGAAGATGATTTAGGGTCGAATCCACATTCAAATGGAGATGCTTTTTCTCGATCAACTAAAGTTTTTTTTGAAAGAATTGAGGCTAGTAATATTACTACAATTGAAATTAATAAAATAATTGAACTAATTGTTAAAATTGATAAAATTATCTATACTATTAATAATAGACCATATGATTGGAAGTCAAATATACTTTTTATACTATATAGATTAATTAATTAACCTCCTCATCAATAAATTGAAACATAAAGGAATAACCAAACGATATCAACGAAATGTCAATATCAAGCAGCAGCTTCAAATCCGAAATGATGATTTTTAGAAAAGTGATTATTTAAATGACGAATTAAACATACTAATAAGAAAGTAGTTCCAATTAAAACGTGGACTCCATGGAATCCTGTTGCTATGAAGAAAGTTGAACCATAAACAGAATCAGCAATTGTAAATGGGGCTTCAATATATTCGTAAGCTTGAAGGATAGTAAAATAGATACCCAAGATTACTGTAAAAAATAATCCTTGAGTAGTTTGGGAATGATTTCCTTCCATTAAGCTATGATGAGCTCAAGTTACAGTAATACCTGAAGTTAATAAAATTACTGTATTTAAAAGAGGAATTTGGAATGGATTAAAAGGAGTAATTCCTATAGGAGGTCATATAGCTCCTAATTCAATTGATGGGGAAAGACTTCTGTGGAAAAAAGCTCAAAAGAATGAAACAAAAAATAAAATTTCTGATAAAATAAATAAAATTATTCCTCATCGTAATCCTGTAGTTACAGCGTCAGTGTGTAACCCTTGAAATGTTCCTTCTCGGGATACATCTCGTCATCATTGATAAACAGTTAAAATAGTAATAATATTACCTAATAAAAATAATGATATATCATATTGATGGAATCATTTTACTATCCCAGCAACTGTTGTCATAGCTCCGATTGAAGCTGTTAATGGTCATGGGCTATAATCTACTAAGTGAAATGGGTGATTTGAGTGAGTTGACATTAGTTTACTTCACTAGAATAAAGAGTGCTAAGAACAGCAAATACATAAGATTGAATTATAGCAACAGCTGATTCAAGAACTAATAAAGCAATTTGTGTAATAATTAAAAGACTTAATAAAATTGTTGATATAGAAGGACCTGTATTTCCTAAAAGGGTTAATAATAAATGTCCTGCAATTATATTAGCTGTTAATCGAACTGCTAAAGTACCTGGTCGAATAATATTACTAATTGTTTCAATACATACCATAAAGGGCATTAATACTGCTGGAGTTCCTTGAGGTACTAAATGGGCAAATATATGTTGTGTATTATTAATTCATCCGAATAATATAAAACATAATCATAAAGGTAATGCTAAAGTAAGAGTTAAAGTTAAATGACTTGTACTTGTAAAAATATAAGGGAATAATCCTATAAAATTATTAAAAAGAATTATAGAAAATAGTGAGACAAAAATAAAAGTTGATCCATTAGCTCCTATAGGTCCTAAAAGAGTTTTGAATTCCTTGTGGAGGGTTATTAAAATATTATTTCAGAAAATATGATACCGGGAGGGTATTAATCAGTATATAGAAGGGATCATTAAAATTCCTAAAAATGTTCTTAATCAGTTTAATGATAAATTAAAAATGCTAGAAGAAGGGTCAAATACTGAGAATAAATTTGTTATCATTTTCAATTTAATGAATTAGTAGACTGTGTTTTATTAATTAAATTAGATTTAGGTATAGAAGGGATAAATGAGTAGTAATTTATTACATTAAAAATTACAAAGGCAATTGAAAAAATAATAAATAAACTTAATCAACCAATAGGTGCTATTTGAGGAATTAAAAAATATCAATAAATTGATAATTTTAGTTTGACAAACTAATGTTATATATTTAACTAATTTTTTCATTAGAAGTAAGTGCTAATTTACTATAAAATGGTTTAAGAGACCAGTACTTGCTTTCAGTCATCTAATGAAGAATTTATATTATTAGAAATTCATTTAATAAAGTAATTTACTGGGATTCTTTCGATTACAATTGGTATAAAACTATGATTAGCTCCGCAAATTTCTGAACATTGGCCATAGAATAAACCTGGTCGGTTAATTAAGAAATTTGTTTGGTTTAATCGACCAGGAGTACCGTCTACCTTTACTCCTAAAGCTGGGATAGTTCAAGAATGAATTACATCTGCGGCAGTTACTAAAATTCGGACTTGAGAATTTATTGGTAAAATTACTCGATTATCTACGTCTAGTAAACGGAAACTGTCAATTGATAATTCATTTGCAGGAATTATATATGAATCAAATTCGATATTTGCAAAATCTGAATATTCATAACTTCAATATCATTGGTGCCCAATTGCTTTTAAAGTAATTGAAGGTTCATTAATTTCATCTAATAAGTATAAAAGTCGAAGAGAAGGGAAAGCAATAAATAGTAAAATAATTGCTGGTAAAATTGTTCAAATAATTTCAATAGTTTGTCCATGTAATAAATACCGATTTACATATTTGTTAAAAAATAATATAAATATTAAATATCCTACAAGAACAGTAATTATTACTAAAATTAAAAGTGCGTGATCGTGGAAAAAGATTAATTGTTCTATTAAAGGAGAAGAACTATCTTGTAAACCTAAATTTGCTCATGTTGACATTTATTAATTCTAATAAAAGTAAAATACTTTATATATGGAGCTTAAATCCATTGCACTAATCTGCCATATTAGAAATTAGTTAATAAAGGTAATTCAGAATAACTATGTTCAGCTGGTGGAGTATTTTGTAGTCATTCAATTGATGAATTTAATTGAACAGGAAATAAAACTTGACGTTGAGAAACAAGACTTTCTCAAACAATAAAGAAGAAGAATAAAATTCCTAAAAGAGAAATTGTTGATCCAATTGTAGAAATTACATTTCAAGTTGTGTAAGCGTCTGGATAATCTGAGTATCGTCGTGGTATTCCAGCTAATCCTAAAAAATGTTGAGGAAAGAAAGTTAAATTTACTCCAATAAATATAATAGTAAATTGACTTTTTAATATTTTTGCATTTAAAGTTAATCCTGTAAATAAGGGGTATCAATGAACAAATCCTGCTATAATAGCAAATACGGCTCCTATTGAAAGTACATAATGGAAGTGAGCTACTACATAGTATGTATCATGCAAAATAATATCAACTGAAGAATTAGCTAAAACAACTCCAGTTAGTCCTCCTACTGTGAATAAAAATACAAATCCTAAAGCTCATAATGTAGCTGGAGAGTAATTTAATTGGGTTCCGTAAAGAGTTGCTAATCAACTAAAAATTTTAATCCCAGTAGGTACCGCAATAATTATAGTAGCTGAAGTGAAATAAGCTCGTGTATCAACGTCTATCCCTACAGTAAATATATGATGAGCTCATACAATGAATCCTAATAATCCAATAGCTAATATAGCATAAATTATCCCTAATGATCCAAATGTTTCCTTCTTTCCTGATTCTTGACTAATAATATGGGAAATTATTCCGAATCCAGGTAAAATTAAAATATAAACTTCTGGGTGACCAAAGAATCAAAATAGATGTTGGTATAAAATTGGATCTCCTCCTCCTGCTGGATCAAAAAATGAAGTATTAAGGTTTCGGTCAGTTAAAAGTATAGTAATAGCTCCTGCTAATACTGGTAGTGATAATAAAAGTAATAAAGCTGTAATTACTACTGATCAGACAAATAAGGGTATTCGGTCAAAGGTAATTCCTGTTGATCGTATATTAATAACTGTAGTAATGAAATTTACGGCTCCTAGAATTGATGAAATCCCTGCTAAATGAAGAGAAAAAATAGCTAAATCAACAGAAGCTCCTCCATGAGCAATATTAGATGATAAGGGGGGGTAAACTGTTCATCCTGTTCCAGCTCCGTTTTCTACTATACTACTTACTAATAATAAAGTTAGTGCAGGAGGTAAAAGTCAAAATCTTATATTATTTAGTCGAGGGAAGGCTATATCTGGTGCTCCTAGTATTAAAGGAACTAATCAATTTCCAAATCCTCCAATTATAATTGGTATTACTATAAAAAAAATTATAATAAAAGCGTGGGCTGTAACAATTACATTATAAATTTGGTCATCTCCAATTAGTGCACCAGGGTGTCCTAATTCAGCTCGAATTAAAATTCTTAATGAAGTTCCGATCATACCAGATCAAGCTCCAAAAATAAAATATAGAGTACCAATATCTTTATGATTAGTTGAAAATAATCATTGTTGCGATTAAATGGCTGAAGTTTAGGCAATAGACTGTAAATCTATTTATGAGATTATTTCTCTTTAATCATTGGCTTTATAGTCAATAATGACATTAGACTGCAATTCTAAAGGAGTAAATAATTTACTAAGGCTTAAAAGATCATTCTTATATTTATAGCTTTGAAGGCTATTAGTTTGTTTAACTTAAAGCCTTAGAATAAAAAATATAGAGAAGAAATTAGGAATAACCCAAAAGTTGAAATAAATGAAAAAATTATAAAAATTTTTATATAATTAGATTTAAATTTAGAAGAATTTATTCAATTATTTTCATAATAATTTAGTATAAAAGCTCTATAAGATAATCGTATATAAAAATATAAAGTAATTAATGTTATTAAAACTATAAATGTTAATAAAAATAATTGATTATTAATAGTTAAGGATTGAATAACAATTCATTTAGGGAAAAATCCTATAAATGGAGGTAGTCCTCCTAATGATAATAAATTAAAAAATAAGAAAAATTTCATAATTTTTGAATGAAAAAATAATGAAAATAACTGGTTAATATGAGATGTTTTAAATATATTGAATATAAAAATTATAGCACATGAAAGGAATGAATAAAATAAAAAATAAGTTATTCATAGTAAATTTCTATTATATATAGCTGCTAGTATCCAACCTAAATGGTTAATAGAAGAGTAAGCTATTAATTTACGCAAGGAAGTTTGATTTAATCCTCCTAATGCACCAATTAAGCTTGAAAGAATAATTCTTGTAATAATTAATGGTTTAAAGATAATATAAGAAATTAATATTAAAGGGGCAATTTTTTGTCAGGTTATTAAAATTAATGAATTTGTTCATGATAATCCCTCTATTACATTAGGGAATCAAAAATGAAATGGGGCGGAGCCTCTTTTTAAGAGAAGAGAGGAAAAAATTATCATTTCTATAAAGTAATTTGAATTTGTTTTACTTGAATTTAGTAAAAATAAAATTACTGCGAATAGAAATACTGAAGATGCTAATGCTTGGGTTAAAAAGTACTTTAATGAGGCTTCTGTTGATATTAATTTATCATCTCTTATTAGGGGGATAAAAGCTAATAAATTAATTTCTAGACCTATTCAAGCTCCTAACCAAGAATTGGCAGAAATAGAAATTAATGTTCCTATTATTAAAATTCCGAAAAATATAATTTTTGATGAATTATTAAAAATTAAAAAGAAAAGGATTAGAACCTTTATAAATGGGGTATGAGCCCAGTAGCTTAGTTAGCTTATCTTTTTATAAACAATTTATAATTATATTTTGGTGTATGATGCACAAAAGTTTTTGATACTTTTAGAAATAGTTTAATTCTATTAAATATAATGAATGTAATATTATTACATGATTTACCCTATCAAGGTAATCCTTTTTATCAGGCAATTCATT